TGATTCACACTCCATGTTCTGAGAAGTATTTACCATCCGGAAAGAGGAAAAAACGGAGTCTTTGTCTAAAGAAATGCGTTGAGAAAGGGCAGATGTATAGAACCTTTCAACGAGATAGTGCTTTTTCAAATCTCTCAAAATGGAATCTGTTCAAAACATATATGCCATGGTTCCTTACTTCGACAGGGTGCAAATATCTCAATTTCACCCTTTTAGATACTCTTTCAGACCCATTGCCGATACTGAGTAGTAGTCAAAAATTTGTATCCATTTTTCATGATATGATATCAGATATATCACGGACAATTCCTCAGAAGATTCTTCCACAATGGACTCCGATAAGTGAGATTTCGAGTCAATGTTTACAGAATCTTCTTCTGTCCGAAGAAATGATTCATCGAAATAATGAGTCACCCGTTCCATTGATATGGGCACATCTGAGATCAACAAATGCTCGGGAGTTCCTCTATTCCTCCATCTTTTTACTTCTTCTTGTTGCTGGATATCTCGTTCGTATACATCTTATCTTTGTTTCCCGAGCCTCTAGTGAGTTACAGACAGAGTTAGAAAAGATCAAATCTTTGATGATTCCATCATACATGATGGAATTTCGAAAACTTCTGGATAGGTATCCTACATCTGAACTGAATCCTTTCTGGTTAAAGAATCTCTTTATAGTTGTTCTGGAACAATTAGGAGATTCTCTGGAAGAAATACGGGGTTCTGCTTCTGGTGGCAACATGCTATTGGGCGGTGGTCCCGCTTATGGGGTCAAATCAATACGTTCTAAGAAGAAATATTGGAAGATCAATCTCATCGATCTTGTAAGTATCATACCAAATCCCATCAATCGAATAATTTTTTCGAGAAATACGAGACATCTAAGTCGTACAAGTAAAGAGATCTATTCATTGATAAGAAAAAGAAAAAACGTGAACGGTGATTGGATTGATGAGAAAATAGAATTCTGGGTCGCGAACAGTGATTCGATTGATGATGAAGAAAGAGAATTCTTGGTTCAGTTCTCCACCTTAACGACAGAAAAAAGGATTGATCAAATTCTATTGAGTCTGACTCATAGTGATCATTTATCAAAGAATGACTCTGGTTATCAAATGATTGAACAACCGGGATCAATTTTCTTACGATACTTAGTTGACATTCATCAAAAGGATCTAATGAATTATGAGTTCAATAGATCCTGTTTAGCAGAAAGACGGATATTCCTTGCTCATTATCAGACAATCACTTATTCACAAACCTCGTGTGGGGCTAATAGTTTTCATTCCCCATCTCCTCATGGAAAACCCTTTTCGCTCCGCTTAGCCCTATTCCCTTCTAGAGGTATTTTAGTGATAGGTTCTATAGGAACTGGACGATCCTGTTTGGTCAAATACCTAGCGACAAACTCCTATGTTCCTTTCATTACGGTATTTCCGAACAAGTTCCTGGATGACAAGCCTAAAGGTTATCTTATTGATGATAGTGACGATATTGATGATATTGATGATATTGATGATATTGATGATAGTGATGATAGTGATGATGATGACCTTGATATTGATAAAGAGCTGCTAAATATGACGAATGCGCTAACTATGTATATGACGCCGAAAATAGACCGATTTGATATCACCCTTCAATTCGAATTAGCAAAAGCAATGTCTCCTTGCATAATATGGATTCCAAACATTCATGATCTGCATGTGAATGAGTCGAATTACTTATCCCTCGGTCTATTAGAGAACTATCTCTCCAGGGATTGTGAAAGATGTTCCACTGGAAAGATTCTTGTTATTGCTTCGACTCATATTCCCCAAAAAGTGGATCCCGCTCTAATAGCTCCGAATAAATTAAATACATGCATTAAGATACGAAGGCTTCTTCTTTCACAACAACGAAAGCACTTTTTCATTCTTTCATATACTAGGGGATTTCACTTGGAAAAGAAGATGTTCCATACTAACGGATTCGGGTCCATAACCATGGGTTCCAATGCGCGAGATCTTGTAGCACTTATCAATGAGGCCTTATCAATTAGTATTACACAGAAGAAATCCATTATAGAAACTAATACAATTAGATCAGCTCTTCATAGAAAAACTTGGGATTTTCGATCCCAGATAAGATCGGTTCAGGATCATGGGATCCTTTTCTATCAGATAGGAAGGGCTGTTACACAAAATGTACTTCTAAGTAATTGCCCCATAGATCCTATATCTATCTATATGAAGAAGAAATCATGTAAGGGAGGGGATTCTTATTTGTACAAATGGTACTTCGAACTTGGAACGAGCATGAAGAAATTCACGATACTTCTTTATCTTTTGAGTTGTTCTGCCGGATCGGTCGCTCAAGATCTTTGGTCTTCATCCAGACACGATGAAAAAAATTGGATCACTTCTTATGGATTCGTTGAGAATGATTCTGATCTAGTTCATGGCCTATTACTATTATTACTATTAGAAGTAGAAGGCGCTCTGGCTCTGGCGGGATCCTC